AATCTGATGAATCCGCCCAAGCAGGCTTACTAATGGGATGTCCTGAAAAGTTACAAAATTTCGCTTTAGCCAATGATCCAATCAAAGGAATAATTGGAACTATAGTATCAAACTTTTTAATAACAATATCTATAATAAATGACTTTTCTAACATTTGACTCCTTACTGCTGAAGGAGTTGGTCGTACACTTGAAAGATAACCCAGAAAATCGATAAAATGATTGGATAATTGGTTTATATGAATCCTATCCGGTTGAGACCAAAAGTAAAAATGACATTCCCATAAATTTACAAGGTAATATTTCCATTTCTTCATCAGAAGAGGGGTTCCTTTTGAAGACAAAATGGATTTTCCTTGAAATCTGAAATACTGTATGAAAGGATCCTTGAACAACCATAGGATAGTATGAAAATCATTACGAAAATCCACTAAAAAATGTTCTATTTTTCTATAAAAATGTGTTCGATCAAGAAAAGCTCTAGAAGACGTTGATCGTAAATGATAAGATTGTTTACGGAGAAAAACAAATATGGATTCCGATTCATATACATGAAAATTATATAGGAACAGGAAAAATCTTTGATTCTCTTTTGAAAAAAAGAGAATCATTTTCGTTTTTTGAGTAATAAGACTATTCCAATTATGATACTTGTAGAGAAAGAATCTCAATAAGTGCAAAAAGGGAGCATCTTGTATCCAAGAGCGAAGGGTTTGAACCAATAGTTCCAGATGGATAGGGTAGGGTATTAGTATATCTAATACATGATTTAAATGTAATAATTTATCCTCTAAAAAGGGAAATATGGAATGAATTGATCGTAAAGTAGTCATAGATTTGTCTATTTCTTTACTTTCTGGGGAAGATACTAATCGCAGTGAGAATGGAAGTTCCACAATGACTGCAACCCCCTCTGATATCATTTGAGAATCCAAATTTTTATTATGCCCGAAAAAAAAATTTGGATTAGAATCATTCGTAAAAATAATCAAATGCTTCTGTTGATACATTCGAGTAATTAAACGTTTAACAATTATTAAACTATATTTTTTGTCATAACCTAAATTTTCCATAGGCTCATAAAGAATCGATTTATTTAACCCATGATCATGAGCAAGTGCATAAATGTATTCCTGAAAGAGAAGTGGGTATAGGAAGTCCCGTTCTCGCGATCTATCTATCTTTAAATAGCCTTGTAATTCCTCCATTTGAAATTCGATTTGAACCAAAACCGGGGATTTCTTGGGTCATCAAATGATACGATACATAGGTACGATACAGTCAAAACAAGGTATCAAGGTATCATAGTAAGAAAAGATACCTTGGAAATGATTAATCCATGGATTCTCTCTTTTTCCATCCGATTGGTTCTTGTTCGTTATAAGATACCGAAGATGTTTAGAAATCCTTTATTTTTGCAACCCGATCGCTCTTTTGACTTTAGAATTATATTTCTCAATATACTGTTTCTTTTACACATTCGTCTCCGCACAGGGATATAATTAATAGAATAGTTAGGATTCAAAAAAAAAAGTGAAGAATCCACTTATTAAAGTGATTTCATAACCTTTGCCCGCCCCAGGGACTAATATATTTCTAACGTATAATTAGATCGGGTAATTGGTAATTATTCGAATTAAGAACCGAAGCTCGTTGCTCTTTTTGTTTCCCTATAATTGGAGCTTTTTGGCTCTATCCATTTATTCACTCGATCCAACCATAATTGATTTTTTGTACCGCTCTAAGAATTAAAACTCTAACAAACTAAACAAATATTTTGTACCGATCCCGTAAGGGTTAAGTACTCTATCTTAAAGTTATTTATTTATGATATGAGTTATTCATTTATACGACATGCTGTTTTTTCCATTCGTTCCCTCTCAGGATCAGTCGGGGTCTTACAAACTCTACCAACGGTATGGACGAATCCGTTCCTTCATCCAAATGTGTAAAAGATTTTAGCCGCACTTAAAAGCCGAGTACTCTACCGTTGAGTTAGCAACCCAAAAATAGAATTATGGTGTGTAGATACGATCGAAAAAAAAAAAGAGTGGATTGCACAACCCCATCAAAAACATTTTTTTATAGTAAATTATGAACATAAAAATGAACAGCTATAATGAAAATCTGAAAAATTCCCGGATAAGATAAATGAAATATATCCCAGAGAATTTAAGGAACCTATCGCTTACATGAAGTAAAGTAAAAAAAACTTATAGGGCGTGGATAAATAGATCTATTTATCCACGATCAATTATATTTTTTCAATACACTATTGTCAATATGAACGTTGAAAAAAAAAAATAATATTATTATTATAAAATAATAAGAACTTGTGTTGGATTGGCATTTCATAGATAACCTACCTAGAGAATAAAAAAAGTGTAGATGTCGAAAAGAAAAAAATAATCAAGAAGAAAACCTCGGGTTTATTCAATATCCATAAAGATACCATAAGAAAGCTCGGCCCCTTTTTTTAGTGGAGTCTCGCCAAAAACTAC